TGAATCAAAGACGAGATAAATATATAAAAAGCAACGGAGCCATCATAGTATTTTTTAACTGCTCCGAAAGGAAGGATGGTAATTGGATCATTTGCCGACCTGAATCGGATAAACCCTATATCTATATTTTTTCTCTTTCTTCGATGGAAATGGAAGGTAAAGTGAATTCCATTGTATAGCCGTATGCAATGCGCAAAAGATGCCTGTACGGTTGCTCAATTCTATCTTTCTTTTTTTATTATTCTTTATCTCTTCTCCTCACCTCATCATGCGAGATAGAGGAACCATTTGTTATATTATCAGGGTAATGATACATCAACCTGCGAGTTCTTTTTATGAGGCACAAACGGGAGAATTTATCCTGGAAGCAGAAGAACTACTGAAACTGCGCGAAACCATCACAAGAGTTTATGTACAAAGAACGGGCAAACCCCTATGGGTTGTATCCGAAGATATGGAAAGGGATGTTTTTATGTCAGCAACAGAAGCCCAAGCTCATGGAATTGTTGATCTTGTAGCGATTGAATAAAAAAAAATAGCAGTAAGTTTAAGCAAATCGCCGATTTGAGATTTTATCTTCTTACTTATTACCGGGTTTAATAATATTCTATTCATCTATTAAATAGAGAAGTAATTCATAATCATCCGGTTAGGATTGATCTAAACCAGCCCATTTATTATGTATACGATTCAACATGCCAACTATTAAACAACTTATTAGAAACACAAGACAGCCAATCAGAAATGTCACGAAATCCCCCGCTCTTGGGGGATGTCCTCAGCGTCGAGGAACATGTACTAGGGTGTATGTGCGACTCGTTCCGATCACCATTGGTAGAAAAAAAGGGAAAGAAATTTTCCAGTATCAATGATCAGTACTATTGAATAGTATAAAATGGAAGGAAGAAGGTCGTTCACTATCTATATATCGAAAACTAAAAAAAAAAGATCTATTCAATTCTTCTATTGTATATGAAATTTATGGTTTCCGATGAGAAAAAATTCCTCATTGGTAACAAATAGTTATTCATTAAGCGGGGAAATCCTATTTTCAAAGACGAAATCTTATGCCTATACTCTTGCAAAAACGGACTAAGAGGGTCAGCTACCCCATCCAATCTTCATAATTAAATACCGTTACTCTATAGGTAGATCTCGTTGTGAAAGACCTATTACTAGATAATTCATCGGTAGAGCCGAAGAACGGAAACTGTACAACTTGCTAATAGCATTGATTAAATGAAGTAAGGGACTCCGGTATATATAGAGGACCTCACCGTTTAAGACATAACCATAGAAACGATGGAATCCACTATTTCGTTATTCATTTCTATTTATTCCTTTTTTCGATACCTAGTATCAATACTCGTTTCGAGGTGAAATGTCTAAAAGAAAAGACAAATCGTGGTCGGGAAGGTTATAGTAGCAAAAGCCATTGGAATTTTTATTTTATACATTGGAAGAATCCGTTTTGTTATTAATAAACTAGGAAAAGGGAAAAGAATAACTGAAAGAAAGGAAATCAATTAGTTATTCATGAAAGTTTCATTTATTCAATGACTAGAATTAGACGAGGATATATAGCTCGGAGACGTAGAACAAAAATTCGTTTATTTGCATCAAGCTTTCGGGGGGCTCGTTCAAGACTTACTCGAACAATTATTCAACAGAAAATAAGATCTTTGGTTTCGTCTCATCGAGATAGAGATAGGAAAAAGATAGATTTTCGTCGTTTGTGGATCACTCGGATAAATGCAGTAATTCGCGGGAATAGAGTATCCTATAGTTATAGTAGATTAATACACAATCTGTACAAGAGACAGTTGCTTCTTAATCGTAAAATACTTGCACAAATAGCTATATTAAATAGGAATTGTCTTTATATGATTTCTAATGAGATCAGATCATAAAATAAAAAAGGAAATTGTAAGGAATTTGTCAGAATATTTTAAATGGAGTTCGCTGGAGAATGAACTCCGGGAAGGTAGAGTAGAAATTAGTATGATAAAGAGAATATGATAAAGTCGTTCAAAATTAAATGAGCGAATATGTCCAATATCCAATAAAAAAAGATTTCTTCTTCTTCCCCAATTTTTTTTCTTACGATTTTTCGAACAAAATATCAATCTGTGTTTGAGTTCGGATTTTTATTTGGGTTCAATTGAGGAGTAAAGTAAGTCTACTTTTTTTTATTTATTTATGGTTCTAAGACCAGTAGCTCCGGCGGTCGACTCGCTTCTTTCAAATTGTTTCTCATTATTAAGAAAAGGTAACAAAGATAAAATACGAGCTTGTTTTATAGCAATAGTAATTAATCGTTGTTGTTTTAAGGTTAATCTATTTACCCGTCTAGATAATATTTTTCCTTGTTCACTAATAAATCGACTAATTAAACTCATGTTTCTATAATCAATTCGATCCCCCGATTGGATCGGGGGCAAACGCCTACGAAAAGATCGCTTGGATTTAAGAAAGAGTCGCTTGGATTTTTCCATGGTTTGTTTATTTCTTATCCTCCAAATCCTATTTCAATTTGATCCAAAAAGATTTCCAATTCAAAATATAGGATTTGATTTGGCTTTTTTTTTAGTTAGTTATATTATGTTAACTAAAATGAAAATATATAAAATAATATGGTATATATAGAATATGTCCTTTTCGTGTTACTTGTAAGAGTGACACACAGGCACTTGATTCGAGTTATTTCTTTATCTCCCCGTGAATCGTATGTTTGTAACAATAGGGACAGAATTTTCTCAATTCCAATCGACTAGGCGTATTGTGTCGATTCTTTTGAGTAATATATCTGGAAACACCCCTTGATTCCTTATTAAGACCGTTTCTAACACAGTTGGTACATTCTAAAATAACCGTTACTCGGACATCTTTACCCTTGGCCATGAACCTCCTTTGCGTTTTTGATTCAACCAATTCTTCTACTTTCCGCGAAAAAAGGAAGGAAAAAAGAAATAAAAAAATAAGAAGTAAAACAACAAACTAATATTTAGGTATATTTTGAATCGAATTCGATTCAATGTACAGTATTTTATTAAAAGATCTTGTATGATCTTCTTGCCCTAGACACATTTCTGTTCTCACAATATTATTTCTAATTCGATTTTTTCTAAAAAAAAAAGAAAAGGGGGGGAGGGATTAGTCACAAATCTTTTGATTCTATCTCTAATCTTCTTCACCCCTTCTCATGTCAATAACTAGAACGAAAAAAAAGGGAATGTCAACGCATCCGGAAATAAACGATTGATCTCTATCAAAAGACCTGCTAAAGCCCCAAACCATAGAGTACTTAGTACCGGTGCCACGGAAAGATATGTTTTTAGATCTCGCATTTTAAATCCTCCTTCTTTATTCTTTTTATTTATTTATTGTATTATTTATTGTAATGCCTAATGTTAATACATATATGATCCGATATAATATATATGTAAGTAGTTAAGGACCGCTTGTATTTTATTTGTACACGGAATTCCTAATTCCAATTGAAATCTACAATGATTCGGTAGATAAGATTTTCCTTTTCTTAAAACCGAAAAAGACGTCCCTTCCGACTGAGCATTCCCAAAAAATATTCCCTTTTTTAGTTATTTTTTATTTTTACGATGAGTTTCATATTCATGTGTATATAAACCTTCTATTATTATTATATGTTACATGAGAATAAATGTTACATGAGAATAAAAAAAAGAAATGGCAAGATAACTTGGATATATCAATGGAGAAAATAAGGATTTTGAAAACAAGACAGGGATTCTATAAAATGACACTGTAGACCAATTGAAAGGGATGTAGCGCAGCTTGGTAGCGCGTTTGTTTTGGGTACAAAATGTCACGGGTTCAAATCCTGTCATCCCTACCTATTACTTCTCGTCTGAGCAGTAACGAGGGATTTATTGAAATCGATTAAAATCAGGCATACATAATCTTTTTTATATTATATCATATTCTATATGATAGTCTTATGTATACAAGATGTATTCGGGTTAGAAAAAAAATCCTCTTCTTTTTTTTTTCGTTTTAGCTAGTGTGATAATGATAAGAAGATAAGAAAGCGCTCTTAGTTCAGTTCGGTAGAACGTGGGTCTCCAAAACCCGATGTCGTAGGTTCAAATCCTACAGAGCGTGATTCCATTCTTGGTTAGGTTAGTCCCAAAATTACAATTAAATAATTGAACAATTAAATAATTGAACAGTAATCTTAATTTGACCTCCTTTGGATTAAAGAAAAGAGGAGAGGAGGTCAATTAAAAAAAAAGATGTTAATTAATTTAATCAAAGATCCAACTGATCACCACGTCTGTATTGTAAATATGCAGTTACAAATAATCCAGCTAAAGTAATAGGAATTAGACCTAAGACAATTCCAAATAGAAAAACTTCAATCATTTCCATTTTTTTGAAAGGGAAAAAGGAGAGGTAATATCTATCCCTACATATTAATCCGCATTGCTCATGAATCTCAATGACCACTAATTGGAAATTGACTCTCTAAGGAACTATAGAGTCTATGAATACCACAGAAAGATTTCTTTTTATGCGTTGTGTTCATTCAATTAATTTCAAATAAGTCGTATCTTGGTCAGACCAATAAAGAGAGCTGAGGTTATAGTTAAAGCTGCTAGTAGAAAACCGAAATAACTAGTTATAGTAAGCATGAAGATGAAGGAGTTAAATGAAATGTGTTCTTTTTATCCATATGTTTATAAAGCACTTCCCTAAGTTTCAATATACGAAGATAAGCAAAAATATCAATTCAAATGAAAGAATAAGTTCAATTGATAGTTGTTAATTCATCAATCATTATAGACGGGATTAACAAAAACATAGAGTAAGGGAGGTAGAAAAAGAGATCAATTAATCATTTGTAATGTCTACCTATCCCTTAATTTCGAATCAAGTGATTCATTAGATAATTCTTGAGTAGACTAATATTAAAATAATAAAATAGTAAGAAATTGGAATCCATATAGAACGAAATTTGAAAA